TGTATGAAATTTATGGTTTCTGTTGGTGTAAATCCACTCACCTCAATTCAAGATGAGAAGCAATTCTCCATTGGTAGCAAATGGTTATCCATTAAGCGGAGAAAATATTAGTTAACATAGACCCCTCTTGCAAGAACGGAATAACAGGGTCAGCTACCCAGCCAACCTTCATAATTACATACCGTTACTGTATAGGTAGAGCTCGTTGTGAAAGACCTATTACTGGATAATTCATGGGTAGAGCCGAAGAATGTGAACTATACAAGTTAGCAATAAAAATGAAGTAAAGGCTCCGGTGTATAGAGAAGACCTTACCGTTTAAGAAGTAACCATAGAAACGATGGAATCCACTATTTCTTTATCATTACTTTTCTTTTTTAATACCTAGTATAATACAATTTAGTATTTTGAGGTGAAATGCCTAGAAAAAATAAAAAATTGTGGTTGGGAAGGTTATAGCAGCCAACGCCATTGGAATTATTAGTTTATACATTGGAAAAATCCGTTTTGTTATTAATATACTAGGAAAGGAGCAAAAGAATAACTGAAAGAAAGGAAATCGATTAGTTATTCGTTAAAATTTCATTTATTCAATGACCAGAATTAGACGGGGATATATCGCTCGGAGACGTAGAACAAAAATTCGTTTATTTGCATCAAGCTTTCGGGGGGCTCATTCAAGACTTACTCGAACTATTAATCAACAAAAAATAAGAGCTTTGGTTTCGGCTCATCGGGATAGGGATAGGCAAAAAATCCATTTTCGTCGTTTGTGGATTACTCGAATAAATGCAGCAGTTCGCGAAAGGGGGGTATGCTATAGTTATAGTAGATTAATAAATGATATGTACAAGAGACGGTTGCTTCTTAATCGTAAAATACTTGCACAAATAGCTATATCAAATAGGAATTTTATTTATATGATTTCCAATGAGATCATAAAAGAAGTAAGTTGGAAGGAATACACCGGTTAAACGGAGTTGCCCGGAGAATGAACTCCGGGAAGGTCGAATAAAAATGAATAGAATATCAGAAAATATGAGAAAGTAGTCAAAATAAATATGAATCAACACGTTGAATCAAAAAATTTTTTCTTCCCAGATTATTCTTTTTTTTCTTACGACACGAGAATTCAATCCGGATTCTTGGATTTTTCCAACAAAATAGCAATCCGCGTTTGAGTTCGTATGGGGGTTTGAATTCAAGTGAAGAAAGAGTCAACCTATCTTTTTCTGGCTCTAAGACTAGGAGTTCTAGTGGTCGACTCGGTTCTTTCAAATTGTTTCTCATTATTAAGAAAAGGTAACAAAGATAAAATACGAGCTTGTTTTATAGCAATAGTAATTAATCGTTGTTGTTTCAAGGTCAATCTATTTACTCGTCTAGATAATATTTTTCCCTGTTCACTAATAAATCGACTAATTAAACTCATGTTTTTATAATCAATTCGATCCCCCGATTGGATCGGGGGCAAACGCTTACGAAAAGATCGCTTGGATTTAAGAAAAGTTCGCTTGGATTTATCCATGGTTTGGTTAGTTTATTTCTTATCCCTAAAATCCTATTTCAGCCGGATCTCTAATTAGAATAAATAAATAGGATTGGGTTTTTTTATAATTATCTTTAACTATGTTAAATATGTTATATATATAATGTCATTTTTCCCCTTCCTTGTAAGATAAGGGCGCAAGTGCTCGCCTCGCTTCAATCTATTTCTTTATCTCCCCATGAATCGTATGTTTGTAACAATATGGACAGAATTTTAGTAACTCCAATCGATTAGGCGTATTGTGCCGGTTCTTTTGAGTAATATATCTGGAAATGCCCCTTGATTCCTTATTAACACCGTTTCGAACACAAGCGGTACATTCCAAAAGAACCGGTATTCGCACATCTTTACCCTTGGCCATGAACCTCCTTTGGATTTTTCATTTACTCAACTCTTCCTCTTTCAATCCGAAACTAAAAAGAAGAAAGGAAGGAAAAAACAAAATAGAATTTGTAACTTGCTATCCTCTTATGCAAGATTTCACTACAATCAATATATCAATATAGGAAATAAGATAGAAAGATTTCTAACCTTTCAAATCACAGTACAGCATTTCATATGAGTATCTTGTATAATACTCTTTCCCTAGAACCACTGTTTGTATTCGACTTCCATAGAAATTTCATATTAATTTAATTCCAACCTGACCCCGAGTATCACAGCTGTTGAATGAACTTTTATTCTTTCTCTTTCCTCCCTTATTCTAAAATTCTAAAAAAGGGAAAAAAGAGAAAAGAGGGGGCTGGTATTTAATTGTATCTCTAATCTTCTTTATTACTTCCCGCGTCAATAACTAAAATGAAAAAAAGGGGAACGTCAATGCATCCGGGAAAAAACGATTAATCTCTATCAATAAACCTGCCAAAGCACCGAACCATAGAGTACTTAGTACCGGTGCTACGGAAAGATATGTTTTTAGGTCTCGCATTGAAAAACCTCCTTCATTTTATTGTAATACATAAGATAATACATATTGAAATGTACAATGATCTAGTAAATCAGATTTACTTTTTGTTAAATACAGAAAAAACGTCTTTTTCTTCCCCAATATTCCCCAAAAAGACTCCGTTCTTTTTCCTTGGGGTTCCGTTCCATACTTCATATAGATAGAAGTATTTTAGTATTATTATATGTTAAATGAGACCAAAAATACGAAATGGAAATCAAAATTATAGATTTGAATAGAGAAGATAACGATGTGGAAAACAAGACAGGAATTCTCTACAATGACACTGTAGACCAATGGAAGGGATGTAGCGCAGCTTGGTAGCGCGTTTGTTTTGGGTACAAAATGTCACGGGTTCAAATCCTGTCATCCCTACCTATTACTGCTCCTTTGAGCAGTAACGGGGGATTTGTTGAGATCAACTCACATTGGACATATCATATAAAATCTTTCATTCTTATGATACTATATAGTATGCATACAAGTGGGACCAATCCTTTTCTTTACAGTCTTATCTTTTATGATAAGAAAACGCTCTTAGTTCAGTTCGGTAGAACGCGGGTCTCCAAAACCCGATGTCGTAGGTTCAAATCCTACAGAGCGTGATTCGGATCTTCTTCTATCGAATTCGACTGAAACACTAACTGGAACTGGAAAAGCAATCTTAATTGGACCTCCTGTATATTAAAGAAAGGAGGAGGTCAATCAAAAAAAGAGATGTTAATTAATCAAAGGTCCAACTGATCGCCACGCCTGTATTGTAAATATGCAGTTACAAATAATCCAGCCAAAGTAATAGGAATTAGACCTAAAACGATTCCAAATAGAAAAACTTCAATCATTTCAATTTATTTGAAAGGAGAAAAAAGAGGTAATATCTATAACTAAATATTAATCCGAATTACCATGAATCTCAATGACCAAGAATTGGTAATTGTCACGATAAGTAACTATAAAAATACACAGAAGTTCGCGGACAGATTTCCTTTTATGAATTGTGCAATGAATTTCAAATAAGTCGTATCTTGCTCAGACCAATAAATAGAGCTGAGGTTATAGTTAAAGCCGTTAGTAGAAAACCGAAATAACTAGTTATGATAGGCATCAAGGAGCTAAATGAAATATGTTCTTTTTATACATATGTTTATAAAAAAGCACTTACCTGAGTTTCCTTTTTTACAAAATAGGAGAGAAACCAAAATACCAATTTCAAGTTTTTTATTCAGATATCATTATAGACAGCACTAACAAGGATAAAGTCACAACTTTATAAAAAGAAATTGATTAATCATCTTTAACATCTACGCATACCGCGTTTGCAATCAGCGAATGCATTCTTGGATCATTTTTCAACTCAACTTATAAACTAAGAATTGGGCCGTGTCCTTTCGTTTTAAAATGAAACTCTTTTCGAATCATTATGTAATCAAATTAGAAAATGATTCTTTTATCCTTTTTTTTATCGAATCTATTTTATCTTTTAGAGCGAACAGTAATCTTATAAAACTTTTACTTTCATTTTAACTAATTAGATTCCGTAATAGGTTCACTCATATAATATCTTGAATGAATGAGAACAAAAAGTTCTCACACGATCAAAAAATAGGTGCTTTGGTTCAACTATATTCTAAGACTAGTCATTCCTATTCTCTTTTTGCTTTAGAAGTTCTATTTTGTATCGTTCCATATTAGAAATCCACCTCTTTGTAGTTAGGTCAAGAAAGAACCTTCCGATTTCGATGTAATACAACAATGCATGCATTAGTGATTCCAATTATTTCAGTCGTTGTTCTTTTTCGTTTATCAAATAAAATTTCCTATTCTTACTTGTTACTGGACGACTAACCAATTCCTTAAAAGAGAAAAAAGATTCCAACAAAAAGCGCTTATACAACTATGAATAACAAAGATTTATAGATCTCAAATCTACTTACATTTGCGGTAATATTCTAATCCATTTTATGAATTATTAGAAACTAATGTATCAGATTCACATTTTACCTGATCCTTAATTGATAGCCCTAAACTCATAATGACGATAAATTTAGTATTTTCAATTCAATAATTTTCTATTGAATGGGACATTATTTTACATCGACAAACAACAATCAAGAAATTATTTAGCACCTCTTTCCAATACTGATTGAAAGTGCATTGCTGTGTCAGAAGAAGGATAGCTATACTGATTCGGTATACTCTATAAAGACGCCCTCGGTACAATATTGACGATCTCACAAAGATTTTTTCAGTGAATTTACATTTACTGATCCAATCTTTTACGGAATCGACCCCCTTTTTACTGTACAAGAATATGTGGAGCTCAGCATGTCTGGAAGCACAGGAGAACGTTCTTTTGCTGATATTATTACCAGTATTCGCTACTGGGTCATTCATAGTATTACTATACCTTCCCTATTCATTGCGGGTTGGTTATTTGTCAGCACTGGTTTAGCTTACGATGTGTTTGGAAGCCCTCGGCCAAACGAGTATTTCACAGAGAACCGA